AATCGCAATTATTAAGATATGTTAAGGAAGCAAGACGAAGAAAAGGTTTAACAGGTTTTTTATTAATGCAACTTTTAGAAATGAGACTAGATAATATTATTTTTCGTTTGAGATTAGCTCCAACAATTCCTGCTGCAAGACAAATTGTTAACCACGGACATGTCCTAATAAATAAAAAAAGAGTTAATATACCTAGTTTTCAATGCCGACCAAATGATTCTATTAGTTTTTCTACAAACCCCAAAACAATAGCATTAATTAAATCAAATTTGAATCAAGGAGAAAATGCAACTTCAAATGATAATGTTTTAAATAGTCACTTGGAATTCGACCAAAAATTATTAACGGGTAAAATTCTAAATTTAGTAAAACGTAAAGATCTTAGATTTAAAATCAATGATATGTTGGTTATTGAATATTACTCAAGACTTGCTTAAAAATAAATAAATAAATATAATTTTAAAGAGAGGCTTCTCCTCTCTTTTTTTTCGTTTTATGATTTTCCTTAACTATAGTTGAGTTTTTTTTCTTCTTCCTCTTTATCTATAACTAAACCTTCTATTGTTGTTGAAAGTTTTCTTGACAAAGCCATTTCACTATTTGATTTTGAGGGTTCAACCATAGGGTAACAATTTTCATCTTCTAGAACATTACATTCAAGTAAAACAGGTTCAGGCCCCTCTAAAGTATCACGTAATGTGGGCCATATTTCTGATTGGCGTTCAGTATACATACTTTTAATACCATAAGCATTTGCAAGTACATCAAATTTTGGTGCTCCTTCTACCATATTGGAGTGAGAATAGCGACTTTCGTAAAATGTTTCTTGCCATTGACGTACCATTCCTTGCCAATGATTATTAATAATAATAATTTTAATCCTTAATTTATATTTAGAAATTGTCCCTAATTCTTGTAAATTCATTTGAAAACTAGAGTCACCAGTAATACAAATAATATCTTCTTTGGGGTAAGCCACAGCTGCACCAATAGCAGCAGGTAAGCCAAATCCCATGGTACCTAAACCAGCACTAGACAACCATTTACGTCGTTTGCATTTTGTATATTGTGCAGCCCACATTTGGTGTTGTCCAACATCTGTAGTAATTATTGCATAAGGTCTAATATCTGTTAACGTTTTAATAACAGTTTGAGGCAATAAAACATCATCAACGGTTTTAGGCAATAATGAATAATCTCCAGGAATTGGTAATAATGGAAATTCCTGCTTCCATTCTATGGTCTTTTTATACCATTTTTTAAATTCTTTGCGAAGAGGTTTCTTCAGCCATTTATGTTCTGGTCGATCCATCAATAATAGAAACTTTGTTAAGATTTTTTTAATATCACCTATAATACCAATGCCAACATTTTTATTTTTACCAATTTCTGCCTCATCAACATCAATATGGATAATAAAAGCTTTGCAAGCAAAATCTTGTAATTTTCCAGTAACTCTATCATCAAATCTGGCACCAACCGCGATTAATAAATCGCAATTTGCTACTGCAAAATTGGCATATACAGTGCCGTGCATACCTAGCATACCTAAGGATAATCTATTATTTTCATTGAACGCCCCTTTTCCTGTTAAGGTTGTTGTTACAGGAATTTGGTAGCGATAAGCAAACCGCGCTAATTGACGGCCCGCTTGGGAGCTTACAACTCCACCACCAATATATAATAAAGGCTTTGAAGATTCTGAAAGTCTCTGTAAGGCCATTCTTATTTTGTCAGTTTGATTTTTAAATTTATATCTCCAACCCAAGACCTTATGCACAGTTGTTGCATAGCAGGGTATAAACCTTTTTATTTTTTCTAAACCTACGTTTTTTGGTATATCAATTAAAACTGGACCAGGTCTTCCATTTTGAGAGACATATATTGCTTCTGCGAGGATTTGAGACATAAACCTAGATTCCAAAACAACATAAGAATGTTTAACTAAAGATAATGTTATTCCATAAATATCAATTTCTTGAAAAGCATCAGTCCCAAGGAATTGAGTTCCTACTTGCCCAGTCAGAACTATCATAGGGATTGAATCTAAGTAAGCAGTTGCAATACCAGTAACTAAATTAGTTGCGCCTGGACCTGATGTAGCAAAACAAACACCAACTTGTCCACTAGATCTACTAAAACCATCTGCAGCATGAGTTGCGGCTTGTTCATGCCTCACAAGATAATGTTTAATAAATTTTTGGTCTTCCCAAAAAAATAATTCATCATAGATAGGTAATATTGCTCCTCCAGGGTATCCAAAAACTGAATGTATTTCACTACGGACTAATGTATCAAAAAGAGCAAATGCTCCAGTATGAATATATAAACTTTTCTCTTCAATTTCTTTAATATCTTTAAAAAGATCAATTTTTTTTCTATTTGTCTTTTCGATAATACTTGAATTTTGGTTAGAATAACCTTTTTTAGGTGTCTGTTGTAACCCAAGTTCAGACGACTTAAATCTTTGATTGGGATCCAATTCTCCACGTCGTGAACTACGTCTTTTAAAATAATTCTTCTTAGAATATTTCATTTGGGTATTGCGGAAAGGACTTTTTGAAAAATAATATATTTGTTGTTCTACTTTTTCTGTTGGTTCTAGTTCTTTTGATTTTAATTCTAGTTCAGGATTTTCCCCATAGTAGGGCATTAAGTTAAAAAATTTTTGAGTTGTCATAAATTAATTATTTTTAAATATAATAATAAAATAAGTGTAATAAATTAATTTACTCTATACTCAACATTTCTTTTAAAATGGAAAATAAAGTAATTAAAATACTTATTAAAAAAAAAATTATTATTTTCTTATCATTAAACTTTTTCAATTGTTCAATAATAGGTGTTAATAATATTAAAATTAATCCCAATATTGAAGATATAAAAAATCTTGGATAACGTAATAAATTATCCCAAAAAACCATTTATTAGTCCTTTTATTTATTTATTTTATTGACACTCTTCTTAATAAAAATTCTATTATGAAACCAGGATGATTAAAAAAGTACACATTTAGTTTAGCAAAAATAAGATTTATAAAACAAATTAATTCTCTAATCTAATTGTGTTAAAGAACCAATTTGTTTTACTCTAGCATATAGCTTATAATGTATAATAAAAATTGATATTTCTATAAATGGTTCTAGAGTAAAGTATAACAAAAGAGTATCGATTTTTCCTATTTTACTATACTATCTGTATAGAGAATAATATAGTATTATACTATAACTCTATCTAATATCTATCTAATATCTGGCACAAGTCTTAAAAATTTACAAAAAAATAACTTATTTATGACACTACTTATTCTTGGAGGAACCGGAACCTTAGGTCGACAAATTGTTAGGAAAGCTTTAGAGAATGGTTTTCAAGTTCGTTGTATTGTTCGTAATAAAAGAGCCGCGAATTTTTTAAAAGAATGGGGAGCTGAATTAGTTTATGGTGACTTAACCATCCCAGAAACTTTACCCCTTTCCTTTCAAGGTGTAACAGCTATAATTGATGCCTCGACTACAAAACCTGAGGATAATACTGAATTAATACATGTAGACTGGTATGGTAAATTAATCGTAATCGAATTATCAAAATATGCTCACCTAAAACGTTTTATATTTTTATCAATTTTGAATTCGGAGAAGTATCCTTATATAACTTTAATGCAAATGAAATATAGGATAGAAAAGTTTATAAAAAGTTCAACCATACCATTTACTATTTTTAAATATGCTGGCTTTTTTCAAGGACTTATTTATCAATATGCAATACCTATTTTAGAGCAAAAATCTATTTTAGTTACATTAGAATCACCAACAATTGCTTATATAGATACTCAAGATGCTGCATTTTTTTGTATAAAAAGTTTATCCATTAAAGAAACCGAGAATAAAATATTTGCTACGGGAAGCTCTCAAGCTTGGAAATCAGAGGAAATTATTCAACTTTGTGAAAAACTATCTGGGCAAAAGGCAAAAACTCAAATAGTTCCTGTATTCCTTTTAAAACTTTTTAGACAAATAACAGGGTTTTTTGAGTGGAGTCTAAAAATTAGTGACCGTTTAGCATTTATTGAAGTAATAAATAATACTCAAAGTTTTACATCTTCAATCCAAGATACATATGATTCATTAGATATTAATAAAAAAGAAGTATTAGAATTAGATTTTTATTTCCGAGAATACTTTGAAATGATGCTTACTCTTTTAGAAAAATTAAATGCTGGGCAAATCAAAAAAAATCAAACGTCTATTATTTAATAAAGAAAATATGAATCATGCTATTTTTGTTGTAAAAATTATTGAAAAGCCAGTCCCTTTAATGTATAAAGAATGCCAATCTATGGAAATAAAAGTAAAATTTCCATCTCTTAGACAAAAAAATTCTAGAAATGAATTAACACTTTTACTTTGGGGTGATTATAAAGGTGATTTTGTAAAATACTATAAAACCAAAGATTATTTAATAATTGAAGGTACACTTACATCAACAGGTTATGTTAATGTTAATGAGGAAAATGAGATAAAAATTATTGTTAAAAAACTTTACCCATTTTTATTAATATAAAAATGCCTAAAATCTTTTAACATTTATAATTATAATGTTTAACAATAATTAAAGTTGGATAGAGAAAACTTAATAAATTTTCTTATCCGTAAGTTTAATTATTGTTAGAAAAATTAAACTAATCAATTGGACGCATTGAAAGTACAGCCTCTGTTTGTCGGTTTATACCCTTTTCAAAACCTGCAGCAGCAGCTCTTGAACGACCAGAATGCCACCAATGACCAACTAATAAGAAGAAACCTAAGAAAAAGTGAGATGTCGTTAACCAAGAACGAGGTGATACATAGTTTACAGAATTTATTTCAGTAGCTACACCACCAACAGAATTTAAAGACCCTAATGGAGCATGAGTCATATATTCTGCTGCTCGACGTTCTTGCCAAGGTTGGATATCATTTCTGATTTTATTAATATCTAAACCATTAGGACCACGTAAAGGTTCTACCCATGGAGCACGTAAATCCCAGAAACGCATTGTTTCACCACCAAATATGATCTCACCACTAGGTGATCTCATTAAATATTTTCCTAAACCAGTAGGTCCCTGCGCAGAAGCAATATTTGCACCTAATCGTTGGTCTCTCACTAGGAAAGTAAATGCTTGTGCTTGAGAAGCTTCTGGACCAGTAGGACCAAAGAATTCACTTGGATAAGCAGTATTGTTATACCATACAAAAATAGAAGCAGTTATACCCATAATAGATAAAGCAGCTAAACTATAAGATAAATAAGCTTCCCCAGACCAAACAAATGCTCTACGTGCCCACGCAAATGGCTTAGTTACGATATGGAATACACCACCAATAACACAAAGCGCACCTACCCATATATGACCACCTACAAGATCTTCCATATTATCAATTGAAGCAATCCAACCATCACCACCAAATGGTGATTTAAATACATATCCAAAAATAATAAAAGGATTTATAGTTGGATTATCAATAAATCTAACATCTCCACCACCAGGTGCCCAAGTATCATATAATCCATAGCTAAATAGATTACCTGGCATAGCTCGGAAAGCAAATAGTAAAGCACCTAAACCAAGAAAGATTAAATGGATTCCTAAAATAGATGTCATTTTATTTTTATCACGCCAATCATAACCGAAAAATGGGAATGATTCCTCTAATGTATCTGGACCAATTAATGAATGGTAAATACCACCAAAACCTAATACAGCTGAAGAAACTAAATGTACAACTCCAACCACAAAGTATGGGTAAGTACTTACAATTTCTCCACCAGGACCTACACCCCAACCTAAAGTTGCTAAATGAGGGATTAAAATAAAACCTTGTTCGTATAAAGGTTTTTCGGGGATGAAATGAGAAACTTCAAATAACGTCATCGCACCTGTCCAAAAAACCATGATACCTGCATGTGCTACATGTGCACCTAATAATTTACCAGATACGTTAATAAGACGAGCATTACCAGACCACCAAGCAAAACCTGTAGATTCAATGTCTCTACCTGCTACAATATTAAAGGGCGTTTCCACGTGGTAGAACCTCCTCAGGGAATACAAAGTTTTCATGTGGCTGATCTTGTGCAGCCATCCAAGCACGGATACCTTCGTTTAATAAAATATTTTTAGTATAGAATGTTTCAAATTCTGGATCTTCAGCCGCACGAAGCTCTTGTGATACAAAATCATAAGCTCTTAAATTAAGAGCAAGTCCTACAATCCCAATAGCGCTTGTCCATAAACCTGTTACAGGTACAAAAAGCATAAAGAAATGTAACCAACGCTTGTTTGAAAAAGCTACTCCAAAAATTTGTGACCAAAAACGGTTTGCTGTTACCATAGAATAAGTTTCTTCTGATTGTGTTGGTGTAAATGCACGGAAAGTATTCGCAGCATCTCCATCTTCAAATAGAGTATTTTCTACAGTAGCACCATGGATAGCACATAATAATGCACCACCTAGGATACCAGCTACACCCATCATATGGAATGGATTTAATGTCCAGTTATGGAACCCTTGTAAAAATAATAAAAAACGGAATATCGCTGCTACCCCAAAACTTGGAGCAAAAAACCAACTCGCTTGTCCTAATGGATATAATAAGAAAACAGAAACAAAAATTGAAATCGGTCCTGAAAAAGCTATCGCGTTATAAGGACGAATCCCAACTAAACGAGCAATTTCAAACTGACGTAAGCAAAACCCAATTAGTGCGAATGATCCATGTAGCGCGATAAAAGCCCATAGACCACCAATTTGGAACCAACGTGTGAAATTACCTTGAGCTTCTGGTCCCCATAAAAGTAAAAGGGAATGTCCCATACTATTAGATGGTGTTGAAACTGCTGCCGTTAAGAAATTACAACCTTCTAAATATGAAGTTGCTAATCCATGTGTATACCATGAAGTAACAAAAGTTGTTCCAGTAAACCAGCCTCCAAGTGATAAATAAGCACAAGGAAATAGAAGTAACCCTGACCAACCTACAAAAACAAAACGATCTCTTTTTAACCAGTCATCTACAAGGTCAAATAACCCACTACGCTCTGTTTGTCCAATTGCAATACTCATACGTTAATTACTAAGTATTAACTGCAAGGAATAATAAAGTAGATAATATAAAAATTTTAAATAAAATGATTAATATCAGACTTGCCTAATCAGCTAATTTATTTTGGTTATAAAATTCTTAAAACTTTTTGTTGTTGTTCTTATAATGGATAAGATACCTACCTATCTAACTAAATAATATTTCTTCTTAACCAAATATTGTATAACCTTTGTATAATCTAAGGAATAAATTGAAAACCCTAATAAACTAATAATTAAAAAAGCTCCCCAGGTAGGATTTGAACCTACGACCAATCGGTTAACAGCCGATTGCTCTACCACTGAGCTACTGAGGAATTATCTCTATTGTGACTAACTATTTATTATACATTATATTTACTTAATTGATTATATGATTATAGCTTTAAAGGATATAAAATTAGAACTATATTATTTCAGTCTTTTTTATTTAAATTTATCTGAAAACTTTTTAAAAAGCTAGGCTGTAATTTTATCTTTTGATATTTGGTTAAATCTTTCATTTTAAATGATTTAACTAAATACCAATACCAAAATAGAATTGTTACTATATATAATTGTGTTTTGACAATATCTAAATAGTAATATATTTTTATTTCATGATAGGCTTTAACCAGTCGTAACCTTTTTCTTCCAACAAATTTGCTAGACTGGCATCACCTGTTTTAATAATTTGTCCATCTTGCATAACATGAATAAAGTCTGGTCGTATATATTCTAATAATCTTTTATAGTGGGTAATCAGAATAACACTTTTACTTTTATTTTCCATTAATATATTAATTGTTTCAGAGATAGATTTCAATGCATCAATATCTAGACCTGAATCTGTTTCATCAAGAATCCCTAATTTTGAGTCTAATAAAGCAAATTGTAAAATTTCATTTCGTTTTTTCTCCCCTCCTGAAAACCCTTCATTTACATTTCTAGAAATAAAGCTTTCATCTAATTTAACCATTTTTAATTTTTCTCTTAACAATTCATAAAAAAACAAGGGGTTTACTTTTGGTAAATTCATTGAGACTTGTTTTGCATTATAAATCGCTTGAAGAAATTCTTGATTATCTACTCCCGCAATCTCTACTGGATATTGGAATGCTAAAAATAAACCTAAATGAGAACGTAAATCTGGGTCTAAGTCACAAATATTTTGTCCTTGGAATAAAATTTCTCCTTCTGTGACTTTATAAGAAGGGTGACCTGCAATTACTTTTGAAAGAGTACTCTTTCCAGAACCATTTGTTCCCATTATAGCATGTATTTCTCCCTCAAAAATAGATAAATTAACGCCTTTTAAAATTTTATTATCATCAATATTTGCATGTAAATTTTTAATTTCTAAAAGTGGGACTTTATTATTCTGGCTCATCCTACGCTCCCTTCTAATTTTATACGTAATAAATGCTCAACTTCTGAAGCAAACTCAATAGGCAACTCGTCAAAAACAACTTTACAAAAACCAGTTAGTATTAATGTAACAGCATCTTCCGCATTAATACCACGCTGCAATAAATAAAAAAGCTGTTCTTCGCCAACTTTTGAAGTAGAAGCTTCATGCTCTATTTTAGAAGTTGAGTTTTGTACTTGTATGTAAGGGAAAGTATTTGCTTGAGCATCAGCACCAAACAAAAGTGAATCACATTGAGAAAAATTTCTACTATTTAAAGCTTTTGTCCCGATTTTGACTAATCCACGATAACTATTTTTTGAAAAACCGCCGGATATTCCTTTCGAAATTATTTGACTTTTCGTATTAGAACCAACATGGATCATTTTAGTGCCTGTATCCGCTTGCTGCATATTAGTTGTTAAAGCTACTGAATAAAACTCTCCTTGAGATTTATTCCCAATTAAAACACAACTAGGGTATTTCCAAGTAATAGCAGATCCTGTTTCAACTTGTGTCCAGGATATTTTCGAATTTTCTCCTATACATAAACCACGTTTGGTTACAAAATTATAAATTCCACCGATTCCATTTTTATCACCTGCATACCAATTTTGTACCGTTGAGTATTTTATTTCTGCATTTTTTAATGCAATTAACTCTACAATAGCTGCATGTAATTGATTAGTATCATATTGTGGAGCTGTACATCCTTCAAGATAACTAACGTAACTTCCTTCTTCTGCTACGATTAGAGTACGTTCAAATTGCCCTGCTTCTTTATTATTAATACGGAAATATGTTGATAATTCTAAAGGGCATTTTAAATTTTTTGGAATATAACAAAATGACCCATCTGTAAAGGCAGCTGAATTTAATGCAGCAAAAAAATTATCTCCAGAAGGTACTACGGTACCTAAAAACTGTTTCACTAAATGAGGATAAATTTTAATAGCTTCTGAGATAGGACAGAAAATAACCCCATATTTTTCTAATTCTTCTTTAAATGTCGTTGCAATTGAGATACTATCAAAAACTGCGTCTACTGCAACGTTTGATAAACGTTTTTGTTCGGTTAATGATATTCCTAATTTATCAAAAGTATCCCTTATTTCTGGATCAACTTCATCTAAATTAGCTAGAGTCTTTTTTGTTTTTGGTGCAGAATAATAAACGATTTTTTGGTAATCCATTTCTAAAAAATCTAATTTAGCCCAATCTGGACTTTTCATTTTTCGCCATTTTTTTAATGCTCCTGTTCGAAAATGGAACATATAATCAGGTTCATTATTTTTTTTAATAATATTTCTTATTATATTTTCATTTAAACCTGGTGGAAGCGTTTCAGTTTCAATATCAGTAGAAAACCCATATTTATATGGTTGATTTACAAGTTGTTGCAACGTAGCATTTGTTTCATTCATATTTATCGCTCCAAAAATTAAATATAGATAAGATTATTTATTATAACTTTTTTTAAACTTAAAAAAACGTTTATAGAATTTATATTGGTTAAAAAGAACTAGTAATTTTAAATTACTATCAAATTTATATTATGAGGTTAAAAAAAGTCAATTTTTTTATTTAATTTAAACACCTAAAATTGAAATTTTAGTATATCGATTAGTAGTTAAGCAATATCACTGAACCTTTTTAATTAATCGATATAACTATTCAAAGGTTTTCTTGAATTAATAATTATTTAGCGTTTAACTTCAACACATCTTTGAAAAACAAACCTATTATTATTATTATTTGTTTTAAGAACTTTTGATCTAACAAAACCTAAATCAAGGGCTTGATGTATTGTTTCAGAGTAACCATAGTTTAATTCAAGTTTTTTTAAGAAAGTACTAATTATTTCTTTTTGTGTCCAAGATTGAGAATCTGTAATTATATCATAAGATAAATTATTAGATTTAAAAGCTAAATAATTTTGATAAGAATTTTCATAAATACTAGATTTTAAATTTTTTGAAAAAATTACAGGAACCTCAATATTCTTATTATTATTATGTTCTATATAGGGATATCCAAGTTTATTTATAACTTTCTTTAAGACATTGGAATTTGTATATTTCGTTTTAATAGATGTGTAGTGAGACATTTTATTCTATTTTTTGAAACGTATTTAATAAGCTAAAAGATTTAGGGTATATTTACATATACTAAGGATACTAAATCTTTTAAAGAGCGTCAAGATTCCTATTCTAATTCTAAACTATAAGTATTAACTTAAATTAACTGAGGAGGCTCAAAAAGGATTGAACCCATATTAGAAATTTAGAAGGTTTCAGTATTTATATATTAGACTATGAGTCGATTAATGTAAGTAATAATTGGGCAGTACTGGACTTGAACCAGTGACCCCCTGCTTGTAAGGCAGACGCTCTACCACTGAGCTAACTGCCCTTAATCTTCCTTCCTCAACAAATATTATACAACATAGTTATCTTGACTGCATGTATTTGTTAATAAAATTTTGGACTAACGCGATATTATTATTATATTTATATTGTTAAGTACCAAGGTAATAGGCCAAAAACTACATTAAATAAAATAAATTGAAGACCTCGACAAAACAATTCTTACTTAAAATCAAAATTTATCTATTTACGACAAGAACGAAACCAAATTCTTACGTTAATATTATATTAATTAACATATTACTAATGAGACATAGATATCTAAAAAAGTGTAAAGAATTTTTAGCTGGTGAAAGGACTTGAACCTTCAACCTACTGATTACAAATCAGTTGCTCTACCAATTGAGCTACACAAGCATTTATTTTTTCACTTTAAATAGTAATTTTACACTCACAATTGAATTTATAAAAATTATTTTTTTAAAACTAGATACCGAGGGTGAATGACGGGACTTGAACCCGCGGATGGCGGAATCACAACCCACTGCCTTAACCACTTGGCTACACCCACCTTGATAACTATAATATACTGTATAGATATATTAATGAAAAATTAAACAAATGAAAATAAATTTTTTTTTATTATTTGTGTCTTTAAACGGTTACGAATACAAAGTATATATGACGCAACCTTCACAAGTATTTGATCTTCTAGAATTCTTTGATTATCAGAAAGAGCTTGTCATAATTCAGCATAATGGGAAAATTCATAATTATTTAAACAAAAATTTTCAATATCTCAGAGAAAAAGATAAAATTGAAATTATTACAATTGTTGGAGGTGGTTAACGAGTTACCTTTCTAAAGTTACCGAAATTCTCCCTCGTTTTGTATCCTTATAAATAATTTTTATGGATATCTGATCACCAAGCTTGTATAACGATCCAAGATTTGGTGTTTTATTCTGCTTTTGGGAAATTTCAGAAATATGTAAGAAACACTTTATTCCTAAAACATTAATAAAAATCCCGAAATCTCTTATCCAGGTAATATTACCTAGATAGATTTTCCCGATGGACAAATTTTTATATACTTTACTAAAAATAGCTAACCTTGAATTAACATGGGCGATATGAAAATAATCTTTAACTTCAAGAAATTTAAATGGCATAAAAAGATTTTTATTATTTGTCCTTAGATAATATTTTGGAATGTTTGAGTTTAATACAAAAAACCTCAAACCATTAAAAATCACTAGTTTCCCTTTTCCTAGTGATTTTTCAATTTTGGCATAAATAGTCATATTTGTAAAATCAATTTGTCTTAGACGATTCCATAAGTAAATGGATTCTAAACGTTTTAAAGAAAGAATTATTCGGCTATTATTATTAATATCAAGAATCAAAAATTCACCAACAAAATTAGTATTTAATAACTCACGCGGATCCATTGTAGGGTAAATAGAAATTTCTTTTAACGGTAAAAAACATATTTGTTCTAATCCAAGATCAACTAAAGCATAATTAGATTCTACCCCTATTATAATACCAGCTAATATATCGTTTTTTTTTATTTGGTAACTATACCTTGATAAAATTAGACCAAATTTATTAAAATCAAATTTTGATGTGATGGTAAGTAAAGGCATAATTTTTTTATTTGTTTGATAATAAGAATCGATATGGACAAAATTTATTCTTGGAATTTTATATCATAATGTTTTTCTAAGTAGCATATGATAGGATTAATAATTTCTGCTACTTCATCACTAGATAGGGTTCGAATTTTCGATTGAAATTGTAATTTAAAACTTAAACTACAATAGCCTTTTTTTATAGGCTCCTTTGAGTAATAATCGAATAAACTTACAGATTTTAGTAAGGGTTGTCCAAATGTAGAAATTATTTTTTCAATTTCTTGAGAAAATAGAGATTTCTTTACTATAAAACTTAAATCTACATTAGAAATAGGGTATGAAGAATATGGCAAATAATTAATCAAAGTTTTGTACTGTGAAAAACGATTTAATACTTCTATATCCATTTCAAATAAGTAAATCTTTCTACTTATATTATTCTTCAAAGCTAAAGTTGGGTTTATTTGACCGAAAACACCTAACTTTTGGTTCCCTATAAATAACTCAGTGGTAAGATTAGGGTGGAATTTTGTTCCATAATTCTTTGCTGGATTCCAATAAATTGAGACTGGGATATTTAATTTTTCGAGAAAATTTTCAAGAAGGCCTTTGGCTTCGAACCAATTTATAGTTGAATTTTCGCTACCCCAATTTGAACGGAAATTTTTACCTCCAAAAACCCCACTAATAACTTCTACTTCTTTTTTATCACCATCTCCTAAATGTTTATAAACTCTACCAAATTCAAAAGCCTCAAAGCTTTTCCCAATATTTTTTTGGTTAAATTGGATTTTTTCTATCAAACCATCTAATAAGCTTAACCTTAAAGCAGAAGATTCATTAAACAGTGGGTTTTTTAATCTTATTTCATTTTCAGAATTTTTTTTCATCATTATAGAATGAATACTTTCGTTAAAGCCTAAATTTATAAAATAGTTCCGTAATTGTCTTTTAAGTTTTTCAATTTTGGTCAAAGAACCTATTTTTTGATTTCTTAGCTTTAAAGGTTCAAACTTATTAAACCCAATAGTTCTTACAACTTCTTCTATAACATCTACTTCTCTCTCAATATCAATTCTTCTGGTTAAAGGAATAAATAGATAACAATTTCGACCTGTTTCAAAACGAACTTTAAAATTAAGTAATTTTAAATTTGTTATGATTTGGAAATTACTTAACTCAGTATTTGTATTATAAGGTCCTGTTAATCTTTTTATATTTTCATAAACGATTCTTATTTTTTTTTCAGATTGTTCTACATATCTAGAAAGTAAAGAAGAGTTATTTTTAAAATTGAAGAAAATATTTTTATTATTACTCATAGTTTCAAACTTTATATTCTGGGTCCAAAATATATGCATTAACCTTAAATGTGCTTGTTCAATTAAATTTAAGTCTGTTTGTTTCTCAAGTTTTATTGAGTAATCAGTTCGTAGACCCAGAATCTTTGATGATTTTTTTATTTTTTTTGAATCATATAAACCATATTGAAGTATTACATAGGAAGTATCTCTGTTTATAAGAGTGAGATAATTTTGAATTAAACCTACTATTGAAATCATTTTATTATTAATAGTTAAAACTAAAACATTGTTAGTTAATTCTATTGTTTTTGATTCTTCTATCGGGAATAAAGACTTTTCTTTGGCGTAATTAGGAACAAAAACTATCTCTGAAGTTCCTGTAAGATGCTGTAAGGTCTCGAGGTCATAAGCAAAAAAAACTTGTCCCGTTTCTAATAGTAAATAATTTATAGTATCTATAACATTATTAACCGGTTTAAAACCCATTAATAATAATCGCTTTTTTATCCAATAAGGAGATTCTTTTATTCTTAGTTTTTGACTTTTCATATTGAATAAAGTTACGCAATTATCAGAATGTAATAGATTTTCGCTTGTTAAATTTTTTATAACTTTACTAAAAGATTTTTTTTGTAAATAATGTTCCCATAAAAAGTATTCCCATCTTAATATTTTATAATGTTTAAAACATTCAAAATTTCTACTTTTTAACAAGGATCTATAATTAATACTATTACTATAAAAACCTTGAGTTGAATTTAATGTTTTTTTATACGAATTTAATAGAATTAAGGGTTTTATATTGGTAGGTATTTGCAAAAATAAATTAGAATTAAAAAGAGCAAGTATTTCAGTTATTAACCCTCTCATATTAGATACATCGGCCCTATTTGCTGTAAAACTAATATCTAAAATAAGATCGTTACTTTTAAAATATTTTTTCTTATCTATACTTTCAATTTCAAAACCTGCAAGAGTTAATCTATTGACTAAATCAATTAAAGTTAAATTTTGTAGTCCTATTAGCTCTTGTACCCATTTTAAAGAAATATACATAAAATTTTATAGTCATTAAAAAATAGATAGATACATATATGTTATAATCTTAGCTCAATTATATTTTAAGATTGAATTATCCAAAGATATAAATTTGTTTAAGCCCTAGTAAACGTCAAATTATTCTCATCTGAATATCTTTCCATAAATCTCATAAAACGATCCCATGCCTCAGCATTTTTCATAATATAAAGTGCTTGAAGTGTTTTTGGTTTCCCTTCAATAAACTTAGCATTAAGATCTTTTGTACTTAATATCCCTTCCTTATCTATTAAAAACATTCCTGTGATTTCACTTTCTGGATTAACTACTGTATAAAACAGACTAGCATCTTCAAAAATAAAAGTCGCTGTACCTGTAGTTCCATCTGTTGACCGTGTTATATTAATAGTCGGTATAGTAGTTTCTTCAACCCCTTTAATAAATTGTATTATAGCTTTCATAATGCTCCTAATTAAATTATTACTATTATTCTAATATTTATAAATAATAAAGAACTATATATGATTAAAAAAAAAAAAACAACCCAAGAGAAAAAGAAGTATATAAAATTTGACTTTTTTATGAAGTTAAACTATAAGATAATCGTATTAACTCAAAATAATAATAACAATACTAGTAGTAATAATAATAATTGTTACTAAAAAAGATAATAATAAATTATTATATAATAACCTATGCGAAAAAAAACAATTCAAATAATTTTAACTAAAGATGTTCAAAAATTAGGTAAACAAGGTACTCTTATTAAAGTTAAACCAGGGTATATTAGAAATTACCTAATTCCTTTAAAACTTGGTAAAATAGCTACACCTAGTTTAATTAGCCAATTTGAACTACAACAAAAAGAATCAGAATTAAAACAAATACAATTTAGTAAAAAGTGTATTATTAATAAAGAATTATTAGAAAATTCCGGGAAATTTACAATTAATAAAAAAATCTCTGAAAATGGTATTTTTTATGGGAAAATTACAAAAAAACATATATTAGATTTAATACTAGATAACGTAGATTTAACTGTAGATTTAAATAAAAACCAATTGGAACTACCTGATATGAAAGAATTAGGGGAATATGTTATTGAAGTTATTTTAACAACAGATGTTATCGCTAAAATTAATATCGAAATATTACCAGAATAGAATATTGTGGAGAAAAGGGACTTAGAATTATCTGACTTAGAAACAATACTCCCTTATAATTTATTAGCTGAAAAACTAGTCTTAGGAAGTATCTTAACAATACCTGAAGCTATTCTCTTGATTAGTGAAAAATTACCCATTGAAGCTTTTTATTTAAAGACTCATCAAATTATTTATAAAGCTTTATTAATACTTTATGCAGAAGGTAAAACAATTGATTATATAAATTTAATTACATGGGTCCAGGATAACGGTTTTTTAACAAAAATTGGTGGAGCACATGTAATTATAAACCTTTTAAATCAAATGCATACCTTAAGTAATTTAGAAGAGTATATAGCATTAATTTATGAAAAATACTTAAGAAGATCATTAATCGAACTTGGGGAGGAAATAATTGAAAGTGGTTATTTGACTGAAATACCATTAGAAACAATTTTTACAAAAATTGAACACAAATTTTTTCTTATCTCTGAAACTAAATCAAAAAAACATATGATTAGTGTCCAAGAAGGATTACAACAAGTTTTAAGGGAAATTGAAGAAGGTTTAAGGGTAACAAGGTTACCTGGATTAAAAACAGCATTTCTAGAGTTTGATATAATAACTCAAGGGTTCCAAAATTCTGATCTTATTATCATTGCTGGACGTCCTTCAATGGGTAAAACTGCTTTTGCTTTTAATTTAGCAAAAAATATTGCCCAAAATCATAAAACAGGAGTAGTTTTTTTTAGTCTAGAGATGACTCGCCAACAATTGCTATATAGATTATTAGCCTCTGAAGTTGGCATAACAAACACAAGATTAAGAGCCTCAAGGATTAAAGAAACTGAATGGGTTAAAATAAATAATACGATTCAAGATTTATCACAACTAAGACTTTTTATTGACGATACTCCAGATTTATCGGTTGGTGAAATAAAATTAAAAGTAAAGACAATTAATCTTGAATCCACAAATCAAATAAGTTTGGTAGTCATTGATTATTTACAACTTCTAGAAGGTATAAAGGAAGATGCGAATAGAGTCCAAGAACTTTCTAAAATTACGCGAGCTCTAAAAAAATTAGCCCGGGATTTAAATATTCCAATTATTGTTTTATCTCAATTGAGTAGAAACGTAGAAAGTAGAGTAAATAAAAGACCAATCTTAGCAGATTTAAGAGAAAGTGGTTGTATTAATTTTTCAGTTAAGAAAGCTACTCCACAGATAAAAAAAATAAAGGATAATTCAATTTTTTGTTGGACAGGTGATTCTATTTCTAAGCAAAAAATTTCCGATATTAAATTTACTGGGAAAAAACCGGTATATAAATTAGAAAGTAGTCTAGGTTGGTCTTTACTAATAAGTAGTAATCATAAAATCTTAACGAATAAGGGTTGGAAAAAAATTGACCAATTAGTCATAGATAATTTTATTAGTGTAAAATTATTGCTCGGATTTAAATCTTTAAATAATTTAAGCAAGTATTCCATTACATGGGATAAAGTAACTAGGATAAGATATCACAAGTTAGCCCCTGTTTATGATTTACGTATTTCAAATTATTCAAACTATTTAACTAACCACTTAATCATTCATAATTCTATTGAACAAGATGCAGATGTTGTCATTATGCTATATCGTGATGAGTATTATAATAAAGATACTTTAGAAAAAAATTTAATTGAACTAATTATAGCGAAGCATAGAAATGGTCCCATTGGATCCACAAAATTAATCTTTGACCCAAAATACCTTAGATTTTTTAATATCTAATTGCTTATTCTAATTTTGTAAACTTAAGTTTATAACTTTTATAGCGTCTATTAATAAAAAAATATAGAATAAATTTTTTTATACCTACTAATTAGTTAAAATTTAATTTGACTTAGAAGATAGAATTGGTTTATCATATATTTTAATCCTTTTGTGTTTGGTCTCTAGAGCGTCCTTAGTTCAGTTGGTAGAACATAGGTCTCCAAAACCTAGTGTCGAGGGTTCAAATCCTTCAGGGCGCGTATCATATAAAAACTAATAAAAGAAGTTCGACTCTAATAAAAATTAAAAACTAGAAACTTTATAATAAATTTTTAATTTTAAAATGATTAAATTCAAAAAAAAATATATATATGGCAAAAAAAGTAACTAGCATAATAAAACTTGCTTTATCTGCAGGTAAAGCTGTTCCGGCACCTCCAGTAGGGCCAGCTCTTAGTCAACACGGGGTTAATATTTCTGCTTTCTGTAAAGAATATAATGCAAAAACAGCTGATCAAATTGGTTTAATTATTCCAGTAGAAATATCAGTATATGAAGATAGATCTTATACATTTATACTAAAAACTCCACCAGCTTCAGTATTACTAGTTAAAGCTACTAATATAAAAAAAGGTGCGTCCGAGCCAAATAGGCAAATAGTAGGATCAATCACATCAGGTGAAATAAGAAAAATAGCCGAAATTAAATTACCAGATTTAAATACAAAAAGTTTAGATAGTGCTGTTAAAATTATTGCAGGGACTGCAAAAAATATGGGAATCACAATAACTGATTAATATTTATATTTAAAAAAATTTAAATAACGGGTCCAAAAAAAGAATGAGGAAATTAAATAAGCGAACGATAGAGAACAGACAAAAAATACAAAAACGCTTATATAGTCAAAATGATGCAATTCGTATTTTAAAAGAAACTGCAAATGCCAAATTTATAGAATCAGTTGAAGCACATATTTCTTTATCAATTGATCCCAAATATAGTGACCAACAATTACGAAGTACCCTAATTTTACCTAAAGGAACTGGGAAAACAAAACGTATCGCAGTATTAATGCCTTTAGAAAGTATTACACCAGAGTATAAAGAATTAGCCGATATAATTGGTTCTGATGACTTAATAGAAATAATTACTAAAGGTGATATAAATTTCGATATACTAATTGCTACACCTGACATGATGCCAAAACTAGCTAAGTTAGGTAGAATCTTAGGTCCAAAAGGTTTAATGCCATCACCAAAAGCTGGTACGGTAACAACTGATATAAAATTAACTTTAGAAGAATTTAAAAAGGGTAAATTAGAATATAGAGCCGATAAAACAGGTATTGTTCATTTATTGATCGGGAAAAGTAATTTTGCTGATTCTGATTTATTAGAAAACCTAGTTGCTGTCTATACTTCAATTGAAAATAATAAACCTCCTGGAGTAAAGGGACGTTATTTTAAAACTTTTCATATTTGTAGTACGATGGGACCTTCGATCGAAATTGATATTTCTGCCTTAAAACTTTAAATCAATGAAACCAATTATCTTTTGACAAACGAATTAAAAAATATAAAATAAAAATATGACTGAAAAAATTTCGACTTTAATCGATGAACTAAAAACATTAACTTTATTAGAAGCGTCAGAATTAGTTAAAGCTATAGAGGAAACGTTTGATGTTGATGCATCTGCTGGCGGAGGAGTTATGATGATGAACTCAGGTGGCTCAACTTCGGACGATGGTGAAGCAGGGGAAGAAAAAACAGAATTTGATGTAAGTTTAGATGAAGTACCTAAAGACAAAAAGATACCTATCTTAAAGGTAGTTCGCTCTGTAACAGAACTAGGACTAAAAGAAGCTAAAGAATTAGTTGAGAATACACCAAAAGTTATACAAGAAGGACTAACAAAAGCGGCTGCAGAAGAAACTAAAAAAACACTTGAAGATGCTGGTGCAGTTGTAACCCTGAAATAATTGTTTAATTACTCCTTTAGTAAATATAAAGATCAATGATATTTTTCTCAATAAGGTAGATAAATCAAGTCTAATATTAGACTTGATTTATCTACCTTATTGAGAAAAATATCATTGATCTTTATATTTACTAAAGGAGTAATTAAACAATTATTTTAATAAATGCTCTTCAATTTTTTAGAATAGTCCTTCTTCTGCATGACACTCAATTTCACAATCTGTTTGAGGGTAAGCTACACAAGTTAATATAAAGCCTTTTTCAAGCTGATCCTCTTCTAAAAAAGCTTGCTCTGTCTGATCCACTTCCCCCTTTAATATTTTACCTGTACATGATGAACAAGCACCAGCACGGCAAGAATATGGAAGATTTAAGTCTTGCTCTTCAGCTGCTTCTAAAATAGTTTGGTCGTCAGGACAATCAATTATTGTATCAATTTCTAGGCCTTCGTTTACAACGTGTATTTTAAACATACAATTAAATTTGGTTTAAAAATAATAAATATTACAAGCAAAATTTATTTTAATCTAAATAATAACGTAGTATATATTACAGGTAGTTAGAGAATTTGTCAAAGTTATCATCCTTATATATAAATTGCATAGTAAGAAAGTCAAAAACATGTTCACTTAATAGGAGCTTATAACGAATGGCATTACCATGGTACCGTGTTCATACTGTAGTTCTTAACGACCCAGGCCGATTAATTGCAGTTCATTTAATGCATACAGGATTAGTTGCAGGATGGGCTGGTTCAATGGCATTATATGAATTATCTATATTTGATTTCTCAGATCCTATTTTAAACCCAATGTGGCGTCAAGGCATGTTTGTTATGCCTTTTATGACTAGATTAGGTGTTTCTGACTCATGGACTGGATGGGATATTGCCGGAGAGAGATCTGAACCAATTGTAAGTTTATGGTGTTACGAAGGAGTAGCATATACTCATATTATATTATCAGGTTTATGTTTCTTAGCTGCTGTTTGGCATTGGGTTTATTGGGATCTTGAATTATTCCGTGATCCAAGAACAGGTGAGCCTTCTTTAGATTTACCAAAAATCTTTGGTATACATTTATTCTTATCTGGTTTATTATGTTTTGGTTTTGGTGCATTCCATGTAACTGGATTTTTTGGTCCTGGTATTTGGGTTTCCGATGCTTATGGATTAACAGGCCAAGTTCAACCAGTAGCACCTTCCTGGGGAGCTTCAGGTTTTAATCCTTTCAATCCTGGTGGAATTGCCTCACATCATATGGCGGCAGGAAGCTTTGGAGTCTTAGCAGGTGGTTTTCATTTAACTTTACGACCTCCTCAACGTTTATACCGCGCATTACGAATGGGTAATATTGAAACAGTATTATCTAGTAGTATTGCAGCTGTCTTTTTTGCAGCTTTTATTACTTCAGGAACTATGTGGTATGGCTCTGCAACAACTCCAATTGAATTATTTGGACCAACAAGATATCAATGGGATAGTGGATATTTCCAGCAAGAAATTGAACGTCGTGTTGAAGTTTCATTAAATGAAGGTTTATCTGAAAGTGAGGCTTGGTCAAGTCTTCCTGATAAATTAGCTTTCTATGACTATATTGGTAATAATCCAGCGAAAGGTGGTTTATTTAGATCTGGTCCGATGAACAAAGGTGATGGAATCGCAGAAGCTTGGTTAGGACACCCAATTTTTAGAGATCGTGAAGGTCGAGAATTAGCTGTACGTCGTATGCCTGCTTTCTTTGAAACTTTCCCTGTAATTTTAATTGATAAGGATGGAATTATTCGTGCAGATATACCATTCAGACGTGCTGAATCTAAATATAGTATAGAACAAGTTGGTGTTAATGTTAGTTTCTATGGTGGTAAATTAAATGGGCAATCATTTAAAGATGCACCAACAGTGAAAAAGTTTGCTCGTAAAGCTCAACTTGGTGAAGTTTTTGAGTTTGATAGAACAAGTTTAGAATCTGATGGAGTATTCAGAAGTAGTCCACGTGGGTGGTATACTTTTGGTCATTTAAATTTAGCATTACTATTCTTCTTAGGTCATTTATGGCATGGTTCACGTACTATATTCCGTGATGTGTTTACTGGTATTGGTTCAGAAGTTACTGAACAAGTAGAATTTGGTGCATTCCAAAAATTAGGTGATGAAACAACTCGTAAACAAGGTGTAGTATAATTTATTTTTTTAATTAATTAAAAGGAAAAAATATGGGCATAGACTTTTCACAACTTTCACAACCAGCATTAGTGTATTCAACTTTATTGATCGGAACACTAATGGTTCTCTTTTTTGCTGTTTTCTTCCGTGATCCACCTAAAATACTTAAAGAATAATTATATATGGTTTATCTTTCCTTCTAATAGAATTTTAATTTTCTATAGATAGATAGAAAAGATAAACCATATATAATTATTCTTTAAGTATTAATCTTCATGTTCCTCAAAAGGATCTCTCAAAAATTTTGACCCCGGTCCAAACGCCGTATAAGTTGAATAAGCAGTTATTCCTATTAATAAACTCGATACAAAAATTATTAAAATTGTAGATGTTTCCATAGTTTTTACTTTATTTATAATTATTAAATTACTATACTGACAAGAAATTGTTATTAATTAACTTAAACTTTATTACATTATGGCTTTCAAAACAAAATTAGGTGATATTTTAAGACCTTTAAATTCTGAATATGGTAAAGTAGCGCCAGGTTGGGCTACAACATTACTTATGGGTATAGCTATGCTATTATTTTTAGTTTTTTTATTAATTATTTTACAAATATATAATTCATCATTAATTTTAAATGATGTTGATGTAGATTGGCAAAGTTTAGGTAATTAACGTAAACCATATCGGTAATTTTTACCCTATTTAATTACACTTTATTTAAAATAAAGTGTAATTAAATAGGGTAAAAATTACCTATACGGTTTACGTTAATGGTTGCAATTTAGTTTTTTTAGGTAAACCAGTATAACTACTTACAAATTTTTCGAAATCTTTACCGTCAATTGTCTCAATTTGAGTTAATAATGTCGCCAATTGATCTAATAATAAACGGTTTCTTTCTAATATAGTACAAGCTTTATCAAACCCATCTTCAACAATTTCAATAATTTGCATATCAATCTGGTCTGCAACATCAAGGAAACAATCAGGTCTTGTTTGTAAGCGTCGACCAAAGAAGATTGAAGGTTGGGGTAGATCCATAGCCATTGGCGTTAAACTAGACATACCAAATCTTGTAACCATTTGTCTAGCTAAAGAATTTACTTTAAAAAAGTCATTACTAGCACCACTCGTTATTTCCATTTTACCAAAAATAACTTTTTCTGCTGCTCTTCCACCAAGGGTACCTATTAATCTAGAAGATAATTGGCCTCGCGTTAAAAGAGGTTGCTCATCCGGTGTAAACCAAGTTAATCCTTGAGCACGCCCACGAGGAATTAAGGTTACTTTTTGAACATCATCATGATTTTTTAATAAGGTCCCAGCTAACGCGTGTCCAACTTCATGATAAGCAACTAACCTTTTATTTCTAGAATCATTTAAAAGAACTCCCTCTAGACCAGCGATAATTCTTTCAATAGCTGTATATATTTGTTTAATTGAGATTGTTTCTAGGTTAGCACGAGCTGTTAAAATCGCAGCTTCATTAAGTATATTAGCTAAATCTGCCCCTGAAAACCCAGCAGTTCTTTGTGCAATAAATTTAAGGGATGTTTTAGAGTCTATGTTTTTATTGCGACTATGAACTTTCAAAATTTCTATACGGCCATAAATATCTGGTAAATTAACTGTTATTTGTCGATCAAAACGACCGGGACGTAATAAAGCGGAATCTAAAACATCAGCTCTGTTTGTAGCTGCAATAACAATTATACCACTTGTAGGTTTAAACCCATCCATTTCCGTTAAAATTTGGTTTAACGTTTGTTCTCTCTCATCATTAGTTCCTCCAACACCTGTTCCCCTTTGTCTACCAATTGCATCAATTTCATCAATAAATAAAATACATGGAGAATTTCGCTCTGCGGTTTCAAATAAATCACGAACGCGGGAAGCACCTATCCCAACGAACATTTCAACAAATTCGGAACCAGAAATACTAATAAATGGCACACCTGCTTCTCCAGCAATTGCTTTTGCTAATAAAGTTTTCCCTGTCCCAGGAGGTCCAACTATGATTACTCCTTTCGGAGGGTTAGCACCAACGGCTGTAAATAATTGTGGCATTTTAAGAAAGGAAACAAATTCTTCGAATTCTTGTTTAGCTTCATCAATACCAGCAACATCACTAAAGGAAACACCAGTATTCGCATCTAATTGAATTTTTGCACGAGCTTTACGTAAGTTCCCAAAGAAGTCATAATTACTACCTTCAGAAAAAAATAGTTGGAAAACAACTAAAAGTAAAACCGGAACTAAAAGCCCACTTAGAATAGACCATGCCGATTCAAAAGTTACAGCTGGGTGAGCTGTAAAGTCTATTTGATATTCTCTTAATTTTAAAATTAAAGATGAATTACGTATAGGTACTTTTACACCGATATGCTGTAATTTATCACCTAAAGAACCAAAAGCATCAAATACTACAATTTCAGCATTTTCATATAGATCTACTTTTTTTATATCGCCATTTTCTAAATAACTTAAAAATTTATCAAAAGAAATCATTTCGCTTGGATGACTCTCTTTATAATTAATTAAATTACTACCCAAGTCTAAAAAATTGTCCCACTTAAAATAAACAAAACCTGAAATAACTGCTAACCCAATTAAAAGTATATAGAAAATCTTTGGGGTTTCATTTTTCATAAATGTCTCTCCTTAGCACACGTTAATAATATAGTATTATTAACACATACCATATAAAAAAACAACTAAATAAAAATTTTATGTAAACTTATTGGAAAACAAAATATAATTTCATTTATAACTATTAATTAAATTATTTCTAAACAACTAGAATACTATGGTAGAAAAAGGAGAAAAAGTACGTATTTTAAGAAAAGAATCATATTGGTATAATGACGTTGGAACTGTTATAATAGTAGAAAAAAGTGCTTCAAATTATCCTGTTCTAGTAAGATTTGTAAAAGTCAATTATAGTGGTACAAATACATCGAATTTTAAACAGGAAGAGTTAATAGCAGCATAGTATTATTATTTCTGTTCCAGTTTTAAATTTAAAACTGGGACAGAAATAATAATACTATTTATAACCATATAATTCAGTCGATACCCCGGGTGAAAGATCTAATAGTAATAGAATATTAACGATTTCTTTCGAATCCGATTGGATATCAATAATTTTTTTATATCGACGGATTTCAAACTGTTCTCGAGAGTCTTTATTTACATGTGGAGATCTTAAAACACAATATGACCTTTTTTTTGTAGGGAATGATATAGGGCCCGCTACACTTAAAATCGATTTTTCGTTCGCTAAAGCGTCCAATATTTTTTTGCAGCATTGATTTAAAACTAAATGATTAAAAGACTGTAAAATAATTCGTATTTTTTCTTTTGACATAAAAATATAACTTAGTGAATAATTTTTGAAACAACACCAGCACCAATAGTTCGACCACCTTCACGAATAGCAAATCGCATTCCTTCTTCAATTGCAATTAAAGAAATTAGTTTTGCTGTCATTTTAACACGATCACCTGGCATAACCATTAATGTTTTTTCACCTTCGTCAGTAATAAAACTTAAAATTTCACCTGTAACATCTGTTGTTCTTACATAGAATTGAGGTCTATACCCTGGGAAAAACGGAGTATGGCGACCACCTTCTTCTTTCGTTAAAATATAAAGTTCAGATTCAAAAGTATTATGGGGTGTGATTGTTCCAGGTTTTGATAAAACCATTCCACGTTCTATATCATCTTTTTGTAACCCACGTAATAAAATCCCTACATTATCTCCTGCTACACCTTCATCTAAAGTTTTTTGGAACATTTCAACCCCAGTTACTGTTGTTGATTTAGTATCACCTAAACCAACTAGATCCACTGTTTCACCTACTTTTACAATTCCACGGTCAATTTTACCAGTAGCAACTGTTCCTCGGCCAGTAATTGAAAAAACATCTTCAATCGCCATTAAGAATGGTTTATCAACATCCCGAATCGGTGTTGGGATATAGCTATCAACTGAATCCATTAAACTATAAATTTTATCAACCCATTTATTATCACCTTTTTGTAGAGTAGGCTCATTATTAATGGCATCAAGAGCTTGTAAAGCAGAACCAGTAAGTATTGGTATATCATCACCAGGGAAATCGTAATTAGATAATAGTTCTCGAACTTCTAATTCCACTAATTCTACTAATTCAAGATCATCTACCTGGTCTTCTTTATTTAAAAATACTACGATATGCGGTACACCCACTTGTTTAGATAGTAAAATATGTTCACGTGTTTGAGGCATCGGTCCATCAGCTGCTGAAACAACTAAAATTGCACCATCCATTTGTGCCGCACCAGTAATCATATTTTTAACATAATCTGCGTGTCCTGGACAATCTACATGGGCATAATGACGACTTTCTGTTTCATATTCTACATGTGCAGTGTTTATCGTAATTCCACGTGCACGTTCCTCAGGTGCTGCATCAATATCTTCATATTTTTTTGCATTAGTAGTATCATCTTTAAGGGATAAAACAGCGGTAATTGCAGCAGTTAATGTAGTTTTGCCATGATCTACATGTCCAATTGTTCCAATATTTATATGTGGTTTTGTACGGTCATATTTTTCACGAGCCATAATATATAGTCCTTGTGTTATTTTATATTTTTTACTTTTGGCGTTTAATTAAATAACATTTAATTAATAAAAATGCTTAGGAACGGAAATGAGCAAAAGCCTTATTTGATCTTGCCATACGATGAGTTTCATCTTTTTTACGGATTGCATTACCCGAGCCTTTAGAAGCGTCAATAATCTCATTTGCTAATTTGATTGCTATTGTTTTTCCTGAGCGAGCTCTAGCAAATTGGATAATCCAGCATAAACCTAAATTAATACCTCGAAATTTTTTTACTTCAATAGGCACTTGATAAGTAGAACCTCCAACACGCTTAGATTTTATCTTAACTGCAGGGCTTACATTTTTTACAGCTTTTTCAAAAATCTTTAATGGTTGATTATTAGTTCTCTCTTTTATAATATCAAATGCTTCATAAATTATTTTTTGTGCTACAGTTTTTTTGCCACTTTTCAAAATTTTTGATATCATTAAACTTACTAAAAAACTATCATAGACTGAATCAGCTATGGGAAATTTTCTTTTTTTATTTGTACGACGTGACATAATTTATTTTATTAACCTTTTTTTTTATTTTACTGGTTTTTTCATACCATATTTTGAACGACCCTGACGTCGATCTTTTACCCCAATTGTATCTAGAGTTCCTCTAATAATATGATAACGTACTCCTGGTAAATCTTTTACTCTTCCGCCACGAAGTAAAACTACAGAATGCTCTTGCAAATTATGACCAATTCCTGGGATATATGCTGTAACTTCAAACCCAGAAGTTAATCTAACTCGAGCTACTTTTCTTATTGCTGAGTTTGGTTTTTTTGGTGTAATTGTATGAACCCTCGTGCATACCCCTCTACGTTGAGGACAACTTTTTAATGCAGGTGATTTTGTTCGGGGTTGAATTTTTTTACGTCGTACTCGAATAAGTTGTTGTATAGTTGGCATATATTTAAGTTTTAATTAATTTATAGGTTTTAGCTAACCACATTTTCAATCTTGTATTTTTTTAAGAACCTTTCAACACGACCTTCAGTATCGATTATTCTTTGTGACCCTGTATAAAAAGGATGGTTACCTGACCAAATATCAACATGTAATTCAGGTTTTGTTGAACCTACAATCATGATTAATTGACCATCATAATAAACTTTTGTATCATTAAACCATTTTGGATGTATATTCTTTTTAGGCATATAAATAATGTATAAAATAAATATATAGTAAAATATTTTTTGGAATTAACGTTTTGAGTACTGAGAAGCTTTTCTGGCTTTTTTTAAGCCATATTTACGACGTTCTTTAATTCGTGCATCACGTTTTAAAAAACCTTCAAATTTTAACATAGGTCTAAAATTAAGCTTATCAACTTTACAAAGAGCTCTTGCAATTCCTAATCTTATTGAATCAGCCTGCCCAGTTAAACCACCACCCTTCACATTCGCAATAATTTTATACTTTTTATCTAATTTAACCTTTTTTAAAGGTAAGCTTATTTGGTTTAAGTAAGTAAAATTTTGCTGAAAGTATTGTTCTGCTTTACGACCATTGACTTCACATGTGATTTGGGAAGTTGATTCTGTAAAAGGTACTAAATAAACGATTGCTGTAGATTCTTTTTTTCTACCAATACCATAAATATGGGGATTAGTTTCATTTTTACTTGTCATAGACTTTAATTATTATAATTCTATTTTTTGAGGTTTTTGAGACATATGTGGATGCTCTTGACCTTTGTATACTTTTAATTTTGTAAATAGTTTTCGACCTAAACGATTTTTTGGTAGCATTCCTTTAATGGCTTTTTCAAGAATACGTTCTGGGATACGAATTTGTAACTCTTCAAAACTTTCAACTGTTTTTCCACCAGGTCGCCCAGAATGACGAAAGTATAATTTTTGTACTCGTTTCTTACCACTTACATCTATTTCACTGGCATTTACTATTATAATGTAATCACCGACATCTTGTGCAGGGGTAAAAATAGTTTTATTTTTACCTCTTAATAAATTAGAAACTTCTGTAGCTACTCGACCTAAACATTTATCTTTTGCATCAATTATATACCATTGTTGTTTTAAATCACGTTTCGACGGAATAAAAGTATCTTTCATAATAATATTAAATTCTATAATAAAGTTGAATAAGGAGAAAAATTCTAATAGTATAAAGTATTAATCAGTCGGTGGTTCATAAAAAAGCGTTAATTTATTCTTTATTTCTTCTACTGATTTCGGACCTAGCCCTTCTATAGTTATTAAATTAGGAGAAGGGTATTCCATTAAATCCCAAGTAAAATTGATATTAACCTTATTTAAAGCTTTAATTATTCGTTTTGATAAACCTAAGCCTTTTAAAGATCCACTCTCCATATCAGTTACGCGTTTTAATAATCTTTCTTCTGGCGTAATTTTTTTACTAACATTAATTTTCTCTTGCTTTTCTATGTTTTCTATAATTTCAATTTTTTCTTTTTCGGATTTTATTTCCGTTCCTATAACTTTGATTGTTTCCTTCTTTAGCTTTACGTTCGTTTTTTTTATTGTTTTATTAATCTCTAGTGGTGCATTTAGAGAACCCCTATCTTTTTTAATAGGTTTTTCTATTTCCTTATAATCAAAACAAGGAAACTCCATATTAGTAATTGTTGATAACATATACCCTATCATATTTCGGGCTTGAATCAATGCTTGATGCGGTAATAAAGTACCATTAGTAAAAATTTCTAGATGAAGTTCCTCATTTGTATTTTCAACATCTTGCGGTAATGGTTTAATATAAGAATTAACCTTCAATACTGGGGCAAAATTAGAATCGATTGGGATAAAATCTGTAGCTCCTTCTAGTTTTTGATTTTTAGCTAGAATATAAGATTTTCCGTATTCTATTTTTATTGCTAATTCAATTAATGAGTCATCAGAAATTGTTAATAAATGAGTACTAGGGTTTAGAACTTTAATACCCTTAGGTAAAGTAAGAACTCCTGCAGTTATTATAGCTGGTCCCTGTGCTTTCAATAATCCATAACAAGCTTGGCCCGTGTTATTTTGATCATATATAATAATTTCTTTTAAATTTAATATGATTTCAAGAAGATCTTCACGAATCCCCTCCAAAGGAGTGAATTCATTATTTACACCGGCAACTCGAACCCCAGTAATCCGAAACCCATATAAATTTGACAGTAACGCACGTCTTAACATATTACCAATTGTAGTTCCCTCACTTTGTTCTAATGAAGTAAAAACAAAATGTCCATAAAATTCATTCCGGTTTAATAAATCTAAGTCTACACACTTACATTTACTATTTATCTTCATTATTTATCTCCTTTCGATTAATCTCTATGTCTTTTAGTCATATAGAACTAGAACAGATATATAATTTGTAGTTCCTTTTATAAAATAAAATTAAACTATTTCATTATTTTTACAAAAAAATTTAATTTAATTCATTCTAAACTCTTCTACGTTTAGGAGGGCGACAACCATTATAAGGTATAAACGTTACATCTTTTATAGAAACGATTCTTATTCCTTTTTGATAAACTGCTCTAATAGCAGGTTCTCTACCTGGTCCAGAACCTTTGATAACAACTTCTAATCTTTTAAGCCCATATGCTTCTTTAGCTATTAATGCAGCTTTTTCAGCAGCTTTTTGCGAAGCGAATGGGGTGCCTTTTCGAGATCCTTTAAAATCAACAGTCCCCGATGAAGCCCATGATAGTGTGTTTCCATTTAAATCACTTACTGTTACAATTGTATTATTAAAAGTAGCGTGTACATGCATAGTTCCAGTAACAATAGTGCGCTTCATTTTTTTTTTCATTTCTTACATTCTCCAACCTGTAGTTAAATTTTCTAAATATGATTTACTTGTTTTTTCCTGCTACCGTTTTTTTTCCTCCTCTTCTAGTTCTAGCGTTAGTTCTTGTTCTTTGCCCTCGAACAGGTAATCCTGCACGGTGTCGACGACCTTTAATTGAACCATTTTCCATTAATCGTTTTATATTTAAATTTGTTAAACGGAATAGGTCAGCTTCAAGTTGGTAATTTTTTTCTAAAACCTTCCTTAGATTACTAATATCTTCGTCAGATAAATCTTTTGTTCTTACACCTGTTTCATCAGCATCTTTTAATCCTGCTGTGTCTAAAATTTCTTGCGCCCTAGATAAACCAATACCGTAGATCCCAGTTAAAGCATACTTAATTTTTTTATTGTTTGCCAAATCTATTCCAAGAAATCGAACCATATTTTATCTCCATTTTCTTTTTTAATTTAACCTTGTCGTTGCTTATGTTTTAGATTAGTACAAATTACTTGAACTCGACCATGGCGACGTATAATTCTACATTTTTCACACATTTTTTTTACTGAAGGTCTAACTTTCATATTTTTTATAAATTATATAGTTTTTTATTTTAACTGATTTTAAATTACTTCGTTCCTTCAAAGAGTTAAAACATAGTTTCGGCGTTTAATAAATTCCGAACTTTTCTAAAAGTATCTACTAAAACATTAACTAAAATAAGTTGAGAAGTTAACCCAAACCCACGTAAATTTAAATTATTTATTGGCAATAAATATTCTAAGCCATTCAGTAGAATAAGAACACCAATAAGAAATACAGCATTTAAAATTGTTAATCTTTTAATAGTTATTGATAAGTAACTTTGTGTTGATTTACCTGGATTGATTCCTTTTATTGTAACAGAATTTTTACGAAATTGTTCAGTCATATCTTTTGGGTCTAAAAGTATAGTTGAATAAAATGATGTAAAAAAAAAGACTAATATACCATAGGTAGACCAATAAAAAATTTTTCCAATTCCCAAGGTTAAATTTGTCGAAAGAGAATTTAAAAAAGAAAACAATTCGATATTAATCAGTTGTCCATAGATTAAATTAGTAAGAGAAGAGAGAATAACCATTACCGAAGAAGTAAAAACTAAAGGCATTACCCCTGCTTGGTTAACACGAAGAGGTAAATTGCTATTATTCCATAATGAAAATTTATTTACATTACGTAATAATTGACTTGCAGAAACTAATGGTATTTTTACCATTGCCTCATTTATATAAATACATCCAACTGTTGTTAATAGAAATATTCCACTAATAAAAAAACTAATTATAATATTTTGGTTTGATAAAGCTAAAATCATAGCTCTAAGTTGGTCAGGGAAATTTGAAACAATATTAAAACAAATTAATATAGAGGATCCATTACCTATACCATCTTTTGTAATCAATTCGCTAAACCATAGAATAATCATTGATCCTGCTATTAAGGTCAGACTTATTTGAATTAATACCAAAATATTCCAATTAAATATTAATGGTCGAAAACTATAAGTTGTGACAATACTTTCAATAATGGCACAAAAAAAAGTTAAATATCTGGTATAATCTGTAAGTTTACGTCGACCATATTCACCTTCTTCTTTTTGTAATTTTAAAAGAGTTGGGTTAATAGTAGTTAAAAGTTGAATTATAATAGAGGCATTTATATTAGGTAGAATTCCAAGACTTAATATACTAAAAGAAGCGTTTTCACCTCCAGAAAAACTATTCAAAATCGAAGCAACTGCAGTTGTTGAAGTATTTGATTCTAATAAAGGAGAAAATGTTTTAATATCTATATATGGAAGCGGTATAAAACTACCTATCCTAACTAATGTAAGTAAGCCAATTGTTAAAAAGAAACGTTGTCGAAAAGAAAGAGTATTGTTACTTCGTAATTGTAAATTCATGGAAAAATTTAAATAAATAGATATTTTTCTTATATTAACAAATATTTATCCTTATTTTCCTAACACTTGTTCTAAGGATATTTGTCGTTTTTGCATCACTTTCTCAATTGTATTTAAACTTTGTAAAGCAACGATAGTAGCCCTAGCGTTATTTAAAGGATTATTAGAACCAAGTTGTTTTGATAAAATGTTTTTAATACCCGCAAGTTCTAAAACAATACGTACCGAGCCCCCAGCAATAACACCTGTCCCTGGAACTGCAGGTCTAATAAAAACTTTAGAACCACCTGCTATACCAACCATAGCATGAGGGATTGTTTTACCTTCAGCAATAGGAATTGTTAGTACATTTTTTTTGGCATCAGTTTCTGCTTTTTTTATAGCAGTACTCACTTCTTCCGCTTTCCCTACACCTACCCCGACTCTTTCTTCCATATCACCAACAACAACAGTTGCCCGGAAACTTATTTTTTTCCCACCTTTTACTACTTTTGAAACTCGAGAAATTTTTACTACCCTTTGTTCCCAACGAATTTTTCTATTTGAAGTGGTCATAAATGTGCTAAAATACTTAATAAATTTATATTTAAAACTTATAATTACTAAAAATTTAACCCAACTAACCTAGCACCTTCGGCTAGTTCTTTTATTCTCCCGTGATAAGATTTTTTTCCTCTGTCAAATATTATTTCTTTAATATTTTCTTTTAACAATCGTGTAGCAATAATTTCTCCGACAATTTTTGAAGCCAGTTTGTTTGAAGTTTTTTCGCATTTTGCTTTTACTTCTAATTCTAACGTAGAACAACTTATAATTGTCTTTGAACAGGAATCATCAATAACCTGAGCATAAATATGTTTATTTGAACGAAAAACAGCTAATCGTGGTTTAAGATTATTACCTTTAATTATTTTCTTCTCTCTTTTTCCCATAATTTATTATTTCCCTGATTTTCCTACTTTACGTTTAATAATTTCACCTTTATATAATATGCCTTTACCCTTATATGGTTCAGGAGGACGTTTACTTCTTATTGTTGCAGCTAATTGACCTACAAGTTCATTATCAAACCCTGTAATAATTATCCCTACATTTTTTTCTACTTTAATTTCAATACCTAAGGGTATTGCTATTAAAACTGGATGGCTATAACCTAAATTTAGAACTAAATCTCTATCTTTTAATTGAGCACGATAACCAACTCCTTGAAGTTGAAGTGTACGTTCAAATTTTTGTGAAACTCCAACCACCATATTATTAATTAAAGTTCTACTTAAACCATAAAGTTGGTTCGCAATTCTTGTATTTTCATTTTTAGTTACGTAAATAATATTATCACGTAATTCGACTGAAATTAAATCTGAAATTTTTCTAAAAAGTTTCCCATGTGGTCCTGAAACCTCAATATTGTTTTGATTAACCTCAACTTGAACATTAGATGGTACCTTTATAGGTAATTTACCGATTCTTCCCATATAAATTTAAACCTTTATTACCAAATATAACAAATAACTTCACCACCGACGCCTAATTTTTTTGCTTTATTATTTGTAAGAATTCCTTTGGAAGTTGATAATATAGCTATCCCTAAATTACTTAAAACATTAGGTAAATTGCTTTTATTCACATAAATCCTTAAACCAGGTTTACTTATTCTTTTAATACCTGTAATGATTGGTTGTCTTTTTTGACTATGATATTTTAAGCAAAGTAATAAATATTTTCTATTAGAAACTTCAATTTCTTCAAAATTAGAAATATAACCTTCTTCTTTTAAAATTTTTACAAGTGAATACGTTACTTTTGTTTTTATAACTCGGACAATTTGGTGACGAACCAAATTTGCATTTCTAATGCGAGTTAGTGTATCTGCAATAATATCTGTTGTCACTATATTTTAATACTCCTTTTTAATTAGTTAATGGGAAACCAAACTCTTTTAGAAGCGCAATACCTTCAGTTTTTGTTTGTGCTGTTGTTACTATGGCAATATTAAAGCCTTTTATTTGGTCTACATTTTCATAGCTAATTTCAGGAAATACCAATTGCTCTTTTAATCCAAAATTATAATTACCATTGCGGTCAAAACCTTTTAAACTTAACCCCCTAAAATCTCTAATTCTTGGTAAAACCAGATGAATTAATTTTTCTAAAAAAGCATACATTTTTTTACTTCTAAGGGTTACCGTTATACCTAAAACCATTTCTTCTCGAACTTTAAAACCTGCTATAGATTTCTTTGCTTTTGTTAATATTGGCTGTTGTCCTGTGATTAAACGCATTTCATCAACAGACTTTTGTAATGTTTTGTTATTTTGACCATCTACGCCTAACCCCCGATTTAGCTGAATTTTAACTAATTTTGGAACTTGATGGTTATTCTTATAGTTAAATTGTTTAACTAAATTAGGGAATACTAAATCTTTGTATAAAAATTTTAAATTTTTTGCCTCAATTTCATTATCATTTATCATAAAATATTACTCCTGGTAAAGTGCTACATTTGAACTATGGATGGGAAATTCAATCCTTTTAATTTCGCCATTCTCTTCAGGACGAGTAGGCTTAACATGTTTAATCCGTATATTTATACCTTCAATAATAAGTTTGTTTTCTTGTTTTATAATTTTTTTTACAAGGCCTACTTTTCCTTTTTCTTGACCAGAAATTATTTTTACTTTTTCTCCTATTTTTACGTGTACCTTCATTTTTAAAGTAGCTTTTTTCTTCATTTAAATAACCTCAGGGGCTAATGAAACAATTTTAGTAAAATCTTTATCACGAATTTCTCTTGCAATCGGGCCAAAAATTCTTGTACCTTTTGGATTTTTATCCATGTTAATAATAACGGCTGCATTATCATCAAAACTAATACTAGTGCCATCTTTACGTAAAACAGCTTTTTTTGTTCTTATAACGACAGCTTTAACAATATCAGATCTTTTAGTTAGCATATTTGGTGTTGCTTCCTTTACAACCCCAATAATAATATCACCAAGTTTTGCATATTTGCGACGACCACCTAGTACACGAATGCACATAATTTTTTTTGCACCTGTATTATCTGCTACTGTTAAATACGTTTGTGGTTGTATCATAATAAATTTTAAAACCTTAATTAACTATTACTGCTTTATTTAGTATTTTTTTTACTATCCAACGTTTTTTCTTACTTAATGGTCTACTTTCCTCTAGTAATATCTCATCCCCAATATTACAAATATCCTTTGCATCATGTGCTAAATAACGTTTTGTTCTAACTATAATTTTTGAATAAAACTTATGTTTATAACGATACTCAACAGCAACAACAACACTTTTTTGCATTTTATTGCTTATTACAATACCAAGTCTCTGCAGTTTAACCATAAATCATTATTCCTTAAGATAATTTTCTAATTACTTTTTTGTATCATTAATAACTGTGCTAACCTATGTTTTCCGTGTTTAAATTGGTGCGATTTAAAAGATTGTTTTGCTCCACGACGTAAACGTAATTTAAACAATTGTTTTTTTATATTTAAAATCTCATTTTCTAACTCATTTTTCTCTAAGTTTTTAATTTCATCGATTTTTGGTAGACTCATAATAGGTATACTTTCTTCTTTAATTTATAAGAAATTTTGTTTTAATTGGTAACTTATAAGACGCAATTATCATTGCTTCTTTTGCAAGTTTTAAAGGAACACCGCTTAATTCAAACAAAATAGTTCCAGGTTTAACTACAGCTACCCAATATTCAACTGATCCTTTCCCTGAGCCCATTCTTGATTCTGCGGCTCTGGCAGTTACTGGTTTGTCTGGGAAAACCGTTATCCATAACTTACCACCACGTTTTGTATATCGCGTAATTGTTCTTCTTGTAGCTTCGATTTGACGGGACGTTAACCAAGTAGGTTCTAATGCTTGGATAGCATAATCACCAAAACTAATTTTATTTCCCCTTGAAGCTTTCCCTTTTAATCTACCACGGTGTTGTTTTCGAAATTTTGTTTTTTTAGGGCTAAGCATTTTCTTAAATTTTGTAATGTTATTAAATAAATTTTTTCGCTAATATCTCATTTTTAAAAAGCCATATTTTAATTCCTAAGATGCCATAAGTTGTTTGAGCAACTTTATACGAATAGTCAATATTAGCACGTAATGTTTGAAGCGGAACACGTCCTTCACGCACCCATTCTGTTCTCGCAATCTCCGCGCCATTTAAACGACCGGCTATTTGAACTTTAATTCCTTTTAGTTCATCTTCTGTTCTATAGCGTCGAAGGATTTCTCGGATACACTTTCTGAATGAAACTCGTTCCTCTAGTTTTTTTACTAAAACGTCAACTAATATATTAGCTTCTGTATATGGTTTTGTAATTTCAACAATGTTTATTAAAACTTTTTTGTTTTTTAGAAGTGCACTAAGTTCTTGATCTAATGTTCTTAATAATGATCCTGATTTACCTACAATACGACCAGGTACTACAGATTGTATTTCAATATAAAGTCTTTTTTTTGTCTCGTTACGTTTAATAATAAGTTTAGTAATCCCCGAATAACCGACGTTATTTGAAATCAAAAATTTAGAGATATATTCTCTTATAGTATAGTCCTCTTTTAAAAAGGAAATATAAGAATTTGTTCCACTATACCATAACGATCTATCTTCTTGTATGATTCCCAGTCTAAATCCCAAAGGATGTGTTTTATGTCCCATAATCTAGTCTCGTATTAGTTTTATTAAAGAATGTATTAAGTATTAGGTTCTAAAATTATAGTAATATGACAAGTTGGTTTACGAATTTGATAACCTCTACCTTGTGCACGTGGTCTAAACCTACGTAATACTGGACCTTGATCAGCAAAAACTGTTTTAACAATTAGATCTTCTTTATTCAAACCATTATTATTTTCAGCATTTGCAGCGGCTGAGTTTAATACTTGCCAAATTGGCCCACAAGCCCTATAAGGCATAAATTGTAATAGCATTAAAGCTTCTAAATATGAACGCCCACGAATCTGATCTAAAACACGTCGAACTTTATGTGATGATATTCTAATATATTTGCTAATAGCTTTTGCTGTTTGTTTATTTTTCATTTATTTGTTAAATATTTATTTCTTTTTTGTACGTCTATCACTACTTTTTATATGTGAACGAAAGTTTCTAGTTGGTATAAATTCTCCAAGTTTATGACCAATAATTTGGTCAGATATAAAAAGTGGGATATGCTTTTTACCATTATATACTGAAATTGTATGGCCGATCATAGCTGGAATAATCATAGATGAGCGTGACCAAGTCTTAATTGAGGTTTTTTTCCCCGTTTCATTCATTTTTTCAATTTTTTGTAGCAAATGATAAGCGATAAAAGGTCCTTTACGAAAAGATCTTGCCATAAATTTATTTTAAGATAAAATTATAAAAATAATTAAAAGAACAGTTAGTCTTATACTCTAGAACGAACTATATAAATATCACTATACTTCTCTTTTTTTCTTGTTTTAACACCAAGTGCAGCTTTCCCCCAAGGAGTATAAGCTTTAGGACGTCCAATAGTTGCACGGCCTTCCCCCCCCCCATGTGGATGGTCGCAAGGATTCATAACAGAACCACGCACTGTTGGCCTAATACCCAACCAACGTTTACGACCTGCTTTTCCTAACTTAATATTATTACTATCTCGATTACTTACGATACCAATTGTTGCATAACAACTTTTATGAACAATCCTAATTTCTTTAGAAGGTAAACGTACTGTTACATAGTTATTCTCTTTTGCTAAAATTCTTGCTGAAGTTCCTGCTGCTCGAACAATTTGACCACCTTTATTATAAGACAATTCTATATTGTGAATAGAGGTACCTAAAGGTATGTTTTCTAAAGGTAATGCATTACCAATTTCAACAGGTGCATTTGGGCCAGACATTATTTTACTGCCAATTTTTAAAGAATCCGGACAAATTATATAGGTTTTATCACCATTTTCATAATGGATTAATGCAATCCTAGCGTTACGGTTAGGATCGTATTCAATAGAAAAAACATTGCCTAAAATATCATGTTTTTTACGTTTAAAATCTATAATACGATATTTTCTTTTATGACCACCGCCATGGTGACGTGTTGTAATTAAACCTTGGTTATTACGACCTTTTTTTCGATGATTTCTACCAATTAACTTTTTTTCTGGTTTTGTCTTAGTAATTTCGTCAAAAGAAGAAAAAACAGTATTTCTTGTACCAACAGTATAAACTTTACAAATACGAATAGCCATAAATATTATTCCTCTTCCTATTTATTTGATAGTTATGTTATTAGTTATTAGAAAAGAGATCAATTTTATTATCCTTTGCTAATTTCACAATTACTTTTTTGTAACGAGGCCTAACACCTGTAAATTGACCCACACGACGTTTTTTCTTAGGTAAGTTACAACTATTAACTTTAATAACACTTACATCAAATAAAAACTCAATTGCCTTTTTTATACTAACTTTAGTTAATTTGGGATCTACTAAGAATGTGTATTGGTTATTTTCTAATAATAAGTTTGTTTTAATAGTCGTAACAGGGTATTTGATCAAATCAATACTTGAACTAAATTTTATTCTAGCCATTATAAGTTTCCTCAATTGTTTTTAAACTATCTTTAGTAATCAATAAATTTTTAGCTAATAAAACTTGTTTTAAGTTTAAGTTATTTGCAACTATTAACTTAATTGTTTTTATATTTCGAGTAGATTTAATTAATTTTTCTTCTATTTTTGGGACAACAATTAATGTATTTTCAAATAAATTTATACCAAAACTATTTAATATTTTAATAATCTTACTAGTTTTGTATTCTAAAAAATTAAAATTATCTATTATTGTAATATCTTTTTGTTTAGCACTTAATAAACTTCTTAAGCTTAATTGCCATTCCTTACGATTTAGCTTACTAGAATACAATTTTGGTTTTGGACCAAAAGAAACTCCTCCACCTTTCCATAAAGGTGATCTATTCGAACCTGCACGAGCTCTTCCAGTACCTTTTTGTCTCCAAGGTTTACGACCCCCACCTTTTACTTCTGCTCTAGTTAATGTATTGGCAGTACCTTGTCTTTCATTAGACCTTTGTGTTAAATAGGCACGTTGAATAACATAGTTAATTGTATGAGTTGCTTTTTTCAATTTTAAAGTTAATGTTACCTCATCTCCACTTTCTTCTCCTGTTAAAATTTTAACAGGAAAAGTAAGAATTTTTTGTAAAATCATAAATAATTTTTTAGTTTATTATTAAAATTTAATTTGAACGAACAATATTTAGTAAATTACCAGGTTTACCTGGTACATTACCTTTTAAAATTAAAAGATTTTGTTTTGGATCAATCCCTAAAATTTCTAGTTTTGATACAGTAATCTTTTTTGCTCCTAATTGTCCTGCCATTAGTTTTCCTGGAAACACTCGACCTGGTGTCGTTCCTGGCCCTATTGAACCTGGAGCTCTATGGTTTTTAGAACCGTGAGTCATTGGTCCACGTTTAAATTTATGTTTTTTTTGGTTTCCACTAAACCCTTTACCTATAGATTTTCCAGTAACATTAACAAATTGACCAATCTCAAAATGATTAACATTTAATACTTGGCCTAATGAGTAATTTTCTAAATCCATAACTTTATATTCACACAAATCAGATAAGGGTGGTAATCCATTTTTTTTTAAGTGTCCTAATTCAGGTTTTTTTAGGTTTAAAGTT